CTGTTCTCCTCGGTTGGAATAGGAATATGTGGGTCAATTCCTTCCCTTAGAACCGTACTTGAGAGTTTCCTACCTCATACGGCTCCGCAGTCAATTCTTTTGGTGTCATTAAACTGAATGAGATTTCTTATAGATCTATATCCCACTGTTCGGAATAATCAAAAGAGGTTAATCGCATGAGTTTCAAACTTTCATTTTGATTTAATTAAGAATCAGTTTCAGTTTTCTCTTTTCTCCCACCTGCAGAAGAATAAAGCATAGGTATTTATTCCTATCCTTCGTATTTTTCGCAAGGTAACTATCTCGGGTTCATATTGAAATTTATATAGAATCTCTGAAAAAAGCTTTCCTTCATAAACATAAGTAAGAAAGAAAAGACTTACTGTCTTTGGGATCTGATCCTACACCGCCGCTCAATACCTTAATCGTAGTGGATCGACTCTATTACAGAAGTTAATTCCTAACTTTTATCTATCTTATATGTAGGCATAAGTAAGCGGTTCTTTTTTTTAATGTATTGGCCAAAAACCTCATTAATTGATCTTTACGGTGCTTCCTCTCTATTAATTAGATCTTTTTTTATCCATAGACATAGAAAAAAAGGTATCTAGGCATATTTTGACTTGAAGTTTCTTTCTTTGCTACAGCTCAAAGAAATCATCGTTTTGGACGATGCATTTGTAGCGAGCCCTTTTTTTTAGTATTTACTAGCAGATTTTGTCTTCCTTTTTCTTTCTATAATGGAGATAGCCGCACGTAATGACAGATCACTGCCATATTATTAAAAGCTTGCGGTAAGAATGGGTTTCGTTCGAGTGCCCTAAAATAATATTCTAAAGCTTTCGTATGTTCTCCATTACTTGTGTGAATAAGGCCTATATTATAGAGTATATAGCTTCGATCGTAGGGATCAATTTCTAGTCGCATAGCTTCATAATAATTCTGTAAAGCTTCTGCATAATTTCCTTCGGATTGAGCTGACATCCGTTACGGTCGTTATTCGATTCAACGAATCTCCGTTCCAGAACCGTACGTGAAATTTTCACCTCATACGGCTCCTCCCTTAAGATACATAATGAGAATAAAAAATACATGAAATAATCAAAAAGGGTTAAAACATTCTCATTATGAACTGAGCGGGGCTAGTGTTTTTACAAAAAATCTCTAGCCAACCTTCTTGCGCAAGAGCTTTTACTAGAATCAAGTGTCTTGATACTAAATAGGAAAGATAACTCCAACAATTCCTTTGTTCTCAACGCCTCCTAATTTCCAGGAAATAATCACTTCAACAGTCTTCGATGGTTATACGGGTATCCAAAGTACGAACGAGATGGATGTTTGTTGTCCCAACCATTCTTGTTAGTCCCAATCCAGATAAGATAAGTAAAGGGAATAGATAAATAATTTTTAACAAAGCTTTCGTGTTGTCGATTGTTAGGTGTAGTGCTTCTTCCCCTATGCTGCCTGTTGGTCCGATATTACTAGGAAGTAGGATTGACCTGTAATACAAAACACAAAGGTTAAACCTTTCGCTGAATACTAAAATCTATAACTGAAGCATAGTATCTGAGGTTGCATCAATCGGGGATACACGACAGAAGGAATTGTTCTATTTCGAAACTTCACCTTCAACAAGCGTAGGTTTATTTCTATAATTCTAATATGGAATAAGAATATTTGTTCTTTCTATCCCAAATCGTGTGTCTTTCTCCTAAAATCAGGAGCAGTACAAGGAAACTAAATAATAAAGTAAATCAAATCACACCATCTCTGTAATAAGTAAATGCCTCTTTTTCTCCTGAAGTTGTCGGAATTATTCGTAACAAGATATTGGCCACAATAGAAAAGGTCTTATCAATAAAATTTCCATTTATCCGCGATCTAGGCATAGGTATCAATCCATTCTAAAATTCTTCGAATTACCCCTTGCGGGAAAATGATTACACAAACAAAGGATTTGTATAGTACGAAATAACATAAAAATAGATTCATTTCCAAACAAAAAATTTCTATTACTATTAGTTGTACTAGTAGTTATACTATTGTTGGGTTGGTCATAGTCGTACCTAGCCAAACAAAAATAGAATAGTAATAGAAATATGAACATAGTTAAAGGCTCGCTATTTCTTCGGTTTTTGAGCCATAATCGTTGTGTAGGAGAGATGGCCGAGTGGTTCAAGGCGTAGCATTGGAACTGCTATGTAGACTTTTGTTTACCGAGGGTTCGAATCCCTCTCTTTCCGTACTTTATACCTACCTAATTTAATTCGCCAAATTCCTAACTGTAACAAATCAAACAACAAGAAATACTCTTATTAGAACATAAGAGTTAGATCCTTCTTTTATTTTGATATATATATTATTAATTCTTCGATTTCGAATTGCTGCGGTACATAAAATACTGGAAAGAATGGACAAGGAGTGAAAATCTTTCTGCCAATCTATGATACATGAATAGAAAAATCCGGGATGGGATAGAATATATGAGTGGTAGAAAATATGGTGACTTTAAACCTTAAGTCATTTTACTTTGGCGAAAGAAAGGGACCAAATTGTCCAAACCCTTTGCTTTCTATTTTATTTAGGGCTAAGTCTGACGAGAATAATATTCTACCACTAGCAATTCATTTATTTTCAAACCGACCCACTTACTATCTATTATTTGATTGACTAATCCTTTATATGGGAATGGGTGAAGAGTCAAATGTTTGGGCAATTCCTCCGGAGGGGATGAATCAATAGAATTTTGAATTAGAGCTCTGGATTTTTGTTCATCCCTCGCCATAATAGTATCTTGAGGTTTGCAACGATAACTCGGTATATCTACTATACGACTATTAACTAAAATATGTCTATGGTTAACTAATTGGCGGGCTCCAGGAATAGTTGGAGCCATACCCAACCGAAAAAGGATGTTATCCAAACGCATTTCAAGTAATTGTATTAAAACCTGACCTGTTGACCCTTTGGCTTTTCTGGCGATACGAACATATTTAAGTAATTGTCTTTCTGTAATACCATAATGAAAACGCAATTTTTGTTTTTCTTCTAGACGAATACGATATTGAGATCTTTTTCCGGAACGTGATTGGTTTCTAAGATCACTTCCGGCTCTAGGCCTTTTATTAGTTAATCCTGGTAAAGACCCTAGACGGCGTATTTTTTTGAAACGAGGTCCTCGGTAACGTGACATAAAGACTCCTTTCTTTATTTATTTTCTTTATTTCTATTTATATATATATTCCATATGACAAAAAAACTTAAATTCAAACTGAACTAAATGATAAATGAAACGAAATCCCCTGAAGTATTGTATTACAATGAATAATGAAATGGACTGTATATACATCATATACGAACCTTTTTCTATTTTCTATATTATATATTTTGTATTAGTAAGTAAAAAAACCTAGAAATTCTACATGCAAAGGAAAAAAAGGGGTCAATCTCGGTCGAACAAATCAGGAAAAACTCTTTCTTTTCTTTTTTTTTTTTTATTCAGAGTTGCAAGTTTCTATGACATAATAGATCATTTTGAAGAAGGGAAAGGCACCTTTAGTATTTTCCTTGTTCTTCGATTTCAAAAAATAATATATTATATATAGATAAATTGAACAAATACAAATAAAAATAGAAAAAAAGCCGGCTATCGGAATCGAACCGATGACCATCGCATTACAAATGCGATGCTCTAACCTCTGAGCTAAGCGGGCTCCTAGAAATTCTACGTGCACTGGAATTCAATAAACTATATTTTAGTTTAGACTTATTCATTTTTATTCTTTTATGATATTAATTTCAAATAAATATTTCAAATTTAATAAAATAAATAAAAAAAAATGTTGAATTTCGTTTTTTTTTTCGTCGAGAACAATTAGATTCTATTTAAATTAGATTTAGAAATTATATGAAATTCTATTTCTTTTTCTATTTATTTCAAATCGAAATAAATAGAAAAAGAAATAGCTATATTAAAAATAGAAAAAAAAAGAAAAAGAATAAAAAAATTAGAATCAATAAAAATGAACTCCGGGTCATAATAACATAATAAGATATTCTTCGGCTTTCATTCATAGATTATGATGAAAAACAAAGAATCGACCCTTTGAGTATCCAAAATTGTATGGGAAAATGATCGGGGAGTAGGATATATATGGTATATATACATATATATTGAATTGTAGCTACAGAAATGATAGAATCATTTCTGATTAGACCAAATCAAATTCAAATATAGACTTCCGATAGAGATGAAACAAAATAGACAAAAAATAAAATAGGAGAAAACATTTTTCGGTATAGTAATCCATATCAAATCTAATGAATTCGATGGTTCCGTCAGAACTGAAAGAAAAAGAATAAAGGGGAAAGACATCACACTGAGATCCGAATCTTATAACAAAAAAAAGGGGATATGGCGAAATCGGTAGACGCTACGGACTTAATTGGCTTGAGCCTTAGTATGGAGACCTACTAAGTGAAAACTTTCAAATTCAGAGAAACCCTGGAATTAATAAAAAAATGGGCAATCCTGAGCCAACTCCTTTATTAGTATTAGGAAAAAAAAAGAATTCAGAAAACAAAAAAAAAAAACAAAGGATAGGTGCAGAGACTCAAAGGAAGCTGTTCTAACAAATGGAGTTGACTGTGCTGTGTTGTTCTAAGAATTCTACATCAATTCAAAAAGGGTGAAGAATATACTATATAAAAAATCAATAAAATATCAAATGATTAATGACACCCCAAATCTATTCTGTATTTTTTTTTTGTAATTTTGATTTATTTCTATTTTCTATTAGAGTTATAGAATATGAAATTCTCTCTAAATAAAAATGTCGAATATGAAAATATGAATATGAAATGAAAAAAAAATATATATATAATTATTATTATGAATATGAAAAAATGGAAGAATTTTTACGAATCAATTTCAAGTTGAAATTTGAAAAAAGAATCAAATATTCATTCATCAAATCATTCACTCCATAGTCTGATAGATC